TTTTAATAATTTATAATATTAAATTGTGGTTTTTATTTATTTTTAATTTTTATTTATTTAAAAATTTTTCTTATTTATTGACATTTTCTGATAATTTATAGTATTAGTGTATAATTTTCATTTATTTTTTTTTAATTAAATTTAATATAAAATTTATAAAATATAATTTTTATTTTTATTTAAAAATTTTTCTTATTTATTGACATTTTCCGATAACTTATAACATTAGTGTGTAATTTTTATTTAAATTTTTATATATATATTAAACATTTATTACATATATATATATATAAATATTTAATATATTATTAAATGTATAATATGAGAAGTTAAATAAAATATATATATATTAAACATTTATTACATATATATATATAAATATTTAATATATTATTAAATGTATAATATAAGGAGTTAAATAAATATATATATATTAAACATTTATTACATATATATATATAAATATTTAATATATTATTAAATGTATAATATGAGGAGTTAAATAATATATATATTTAAAGTTACTATTACATATATATATATAAATATTTATTATATTATTAAATGTATAATATGAGGGGTTAAATAAATATATATATATATTAAAATATTTATTTATTATATATATATAAATATTTAATATAATATTGTTTTATAGTAGGAGGGGGTTAAACAATATATATATATTAAACATTTATTACATATATATATATATAAATATTTAATATATTATTAAATGTATAATATGAGGTTAAATAAAAATATATATATATTAACATTTATTTACATATATATATATAAAATATTTAATATATTATTAAATGTATAATATGAGAGGTTAAATAAATATATATATATTAAACATTTATTACATATATATATATAAATATTTAATATATTATTAAATGTATAATATGAAAAGTGTTAAATAAATATATATATATTAAATATTTATTATATATATATATATAAATATTTAATATATTATTAAATGTACATTGATGAAAAGTTAAATAAAATATATATATATTAAACATTTATTACATATATATATATATAATATTTAATATATTATTAAAAATAAATTTTATAAAAATTTAATTATATTTAAATTAGAAATTAATTTTATTTATATTAATTAAAATTATATATAGAAATTTAATTTAAGTAAAAGTTAATTAAGTGCCAGCATCTGCGGTTAAACTTTTTTTATTAGTTAATTTTTAAAAATTTTAAATATTTAAATTTATAAAATTAATTTAAATTAATTTTTTTTTAGTGAAATATTTAATAAAATTAATTAATTTAATTTTTAGAATAATTAATTTATAAAAGTTTATATGTAAACTAGGATTAGATACCCTATTATTAAAAATTAAAATAAAATTATTTTAAAATTAAATGTAAATCATTAAAGTTAAATAATTTGGCGGTTAAATATATTCATATTAGGGGAACTTGTAAATTTATTTGATAATCCACGATAAGATTTACTATAAATTAAGATTATGTATTGTCGTTTATTAATGAATTTAAATTTAATTTTAATTTTATAATACATTTAATTATTTTGATTTTTAATAATTATGTAGAAATTCAGATCAAAATATATTTTTTTATAGGTTATATGAGTTACATTAAATTAAATTTAATTTGAATTATAAATTTTAATATTTATATGAAATAGAATTTAATAGTAAATTTAAATAAAATTTTATTTATTGAAATAGTTTTATTTAATGTACAAATCGCCCGTCACCTTCATAAAAAATGGAGAAAGTCGTAACAAAGTAAGTGTATTGGAAAATGTACTTAATAAAATTTTAGTTTAATTTAAAATTTTTTAATTACAATAAAAAGATTATTATATATATTTAAAATTTTATAAAAATAAAATATATTTAATAATTATATTTAATTATTATTTTATTTATAAAAAAAGAAATTTTATTTTTTTTTGTTTTAGTAAATTTTAAAATAAATTTTTAATTTGTTTAATAGTATTGTGAAAGAAATTTTAATTTTTAAAAAATAAAAAATTATTTTTGTACCTTTTGTATCAGGGTTAATTAATTTATGTATATAAATATATAATTCTCGAAGTAAAATGAGCTAAATATTTATAATAGTTTATGTTGAATAATAATTATAAATAAATAATTTAGTAGTGAAATGTTATACATATTTTAGATATCTAGTTATTTTAAAATTGAATTTAATTCATATATTTAATAATTATTTTATTATATTAATATATATATATATTTATTTATTATAATTTATTTAAATATTAAAAATTTATGGGATAATCTATAATTTTTTTTTATAATTAAAAATTTAAAATTACAATATTTATAAACATAAAATTTGTTATTAATAAAAAAAATTTTATAATTTATTTAATTTAATAATTTTTAAATAATTTTAATATAATTTTAATTTATAAAATAATAATTATAAATAATTTATAATTAAATATAATGATTAAATTAGTAATAATTAAATTTAAATTATTTAATATATATATATATATATATTTAAATAACTTGGCAATAATTATATTCAAATGTTTATCAAAAACATTTCTTTTTGATTAATAATTTAAGGTTTATTCTACTCAATGAATTTAGTTTTAAATAGTTGCAGTATTCCTGACTGTACAAAGGTAGCATAATGATTTGGCTCTTAATTGGAGTCTGGTATGAAAGAATTAATGAAATATAAACTGTTTCAAATATAAAATATGAAATTAAATTTTAAGTAAAAATGCTTAAATTTAATTAAGGGACGAGAAGACCCTATAGAATTTTATAATATAATTTTATATTTTTATTTAAAAATTTTTAATAGATTTATAAAATTAATTATTTTATTGGGAGGATAATTAAATTTAAATAACTTTAATATTTAAAATCAATAATTTTTGTAAATTAAATGATATATTATTTATAATTATTAGATAAAATTACCTTAGGGATAACAGCATAATATTTTTGGAAAGATCAAATTGATAAAGATGATTATGACCTCGATGTTGAATTAAAATTAAATTTAAATGCAGTAGTTTAAATATTAAGTCTGTTCGACTTTTTAAATTTTACATGATTTGAGTTCAGATCGGTGTAAACCAGATCAGTTTCTATCTTTAATTAAGTTTAATATTTTTGTACGAAAGGACTAAATTTTAATAAATTTTATTTAATTAATATATATATATAATTTTATTATCTTGGCAGAATTAAGTGTTTTAAATTTAGAATTTAATTATATTATTAAAAATAATAGATAATAATTTTTTTTGAATTAAATATTTTATTAATAGATTTAATTATATTTTTTATTTTATTAATTTTAAATTTAATTTGTATAGCTTTTTTGACTTTATTAGAACGAAAATTATTAAGATTAATTCAATTTCGTGTTGGTCCAAATAAAGTTGGATTTATTGGAATTTTACAACCTTTTTCTGATGCAATTAAATTATTAAATAAAGAAATTTTTTTAATTATAAAAAGTAAGTTTTTAGTTTATAATTTAATACCTATTATAATATTTTTATTATCATCAATTATTTGATTAATTTATCCTTTACAAAGATATACTTATAAAATAAATTGTGGAATTTTATTTATACTAAGAGTTATTGGTTTAAATGTTTATCCTGTTATATTAGGAGGTTGAATCTCTAATTCAAATTATTCAATATTAGGTTCTATTCGTTCAATTGCTCAATCAATTTCTTATGAAGTTAGTTTATTTATAATTTTATTTTCTTTAATTTTAATAGTTGAAGATCTTTCTTTATATAATTTTTTTAAATATCAATATTATATAAAATTTTTTATTTTTTTATCTCCTTTATATTTAATATTTATAATTAGGATATTAGTTGAATTAAATCGAGCTCCTTTTGATTTAGTTGAAGGAGAGTCTGAATTAGTTTCTGGATTTAATGTTGAATATTTTAGAAGAATATTTACTTTAATTTTTATAGCTGAATATTTAAGAATTATTTTTGTTAGGTTTTTAACAGTTGTTTTATTTTTTGGTATTGATTTAATAAGCTATAGATTTGGTATTTTTTTAATATTTCATATTATTTTAGTTATTAAAATTCGATCTATTTCTCCACGTATTCGATATGATCAATTAATAGATATATGTTGAAAGAAATTTTTATTAATTTCTTTAAGTTATATTTTAATTAATTTAATATTTAAAGAAGTTATTATTTTAAATTTTATTATATAAGTTAATAAAATTTTTTATCTTATATTTTCAAAATATATGCTTTAAATTCAAGCTCATTAACTTTAATTATAAATAATTTTATCTCAGTATAAATTTAATATTGGTGTAATAAAAAAATAATTGAAATATAAAATTGAAAATAATTGAGTTAAAAAAGTATAAGGGTATTCAATAATTTGTTTTCCTAATCATGTTAATATTATAAATGATATAATAAATAATCAAAATAAAATTTTATTTAAATAATAGAATTTACATGAATTTATATTATTGATATTTAATATTGGTAAAATAATTAAAATTAAAATTGATAATAATAAGAAAATTACTCCTCCTAGTTTATTAGGAATAGATCGTAAAATTGCATAAGCGAATAAAAAGTATCATTCTGGTTTAATATGTTCTGGTGTAATTATAGGGTTAGCTAAAATAAAATTATCTGGATCTCCTAATATATAAGGGAATTTTATAAAAATAATAAAAAAAAATATTAAGATAATTATATAACCAAATAAGTCTTTAATAATAAAATAAGGATTAAATGGTAACATATAATATATTCTTCTTATTCCTATTGAATTATGTGAGCAAGTAATATGAAGAAAAAATAAATGTAAAATTACTAATAATAAAATTATAATTGGAAGAATAAAATGAAAAGAATAAAATCGATTTAAAGTTGCATTATTAATTGAAAATCCTCCTCAGATTCACTCAACTAGATTTTGACCTAGATAGGGAATAGCTGATAATAAATTTGTAATAACAGTAGCTCCTCAAAAAGATATTTGTCCTCAAGGTAAAATATATCCTAAAAATGCTGTTGCTATAGATATTAAAAGAATAATGATTCCAATAATTCAAACTTTAATTAAATGATATGAAAAGAAATATATTCCTCGTGCTACATGGATATATATTGAGAGAAAAAAAAATGATGCTCCATTTATATGAATTAGTCGTATTATTCATCCTATATTTACATCTTTTATAATGTGAATAATTCTATTAAAGGCTAAATTAATTCTTGGACAATAATGAAATGATAAAAATAATCCTGAAATAATTTGGATTATTAAAAATAATCCTAAAATTGATCCAAAATTTCATATATATCTAATTCTTGATGGTGTGGGAAGATTTAATAATGATCTTCTAAAAATTTTTAATAAAGGATTTTTATTTATTGGTTTATTGAAATTTTCCATAATTTTTTATTTTTCGTAAAGATTTATTTGATCTATTTATTAATCTAATTTTAATTGATAAAATTAAAATAACTAATAATAGAATTATTAAAAATAATGTAATTAAATTATATGGATATAAATATATTTTAAATAATATTTTTTTTATATTTTTTAAATTTTTTAAAGTAATTGGGTAATTAATAAAACTATAAATAGAAAAATAAAAAATAATTATTAAAAATATAAAAATTATAAATTTGTTTAATTTATTTTTATTTTTATAAAAGAAATTATTTATTAGTCTGATGAAGTATATAAATATAATTAATACTCTTCTAACAATTGAAATAAAGATTATATATATATATATTGATTTTGAAGGTATATTTATATAGTTAATAATTATTAGTCTAATAGTGAAATAAATTAAAAATAATATTAAATTTATTGGAGAATAATTATTATTTAAGATATTATAAATTTTTTTTATTATTATTAAAATAATATTTATTAGTATAATTTGATATAAATAATTAATTAGCTTTAAGAAATTTTTCTATTTTTAATTTACAAAATTAATATTTTAAATAAATTAAATTATAAAGCTAAAATTTATTCAAAAAATAGTTTAAATAAAATATTAATTTTGGGTATTAATGATATTAATTTATTATTAATTTTTTTGAAATTTTTTTAAATTAAAATTTTTAAAAATTAATTGAATTAATAAATTATATAATATTATTATTATTATTAATTTTAATAATAATAATATGTTTAAGAAGATTTTTATTAATTTTAACTTGTTTTGAATTTTTATTAATTTTAATTTTACATAGATATTTAATAGTAGAAATAATTATAAATAATGATTGAATTTTTTTATTAATTTTAATTATAGGTGTTTGTGAAAGAGTTATTGGGTTAAGATTAATAATTAGGATTATTTATTTATATGGTAATCAGAGTATAAAATTTTTAAATTTAATATGGTAGTTTCTTTTTTTATTATATTTTTAATTATATTATTAATAAATAATTTTCAATTAAGAATTATTTTATTATTATCATGTAGTTTTCAAGTATTAGGGTTTAATATATTTGTTAATAATAATTTTGTTAATGATTCTGTAAGAATAAATTTATATTCTTATTTATTATTATCTTTAAGATTATTAATTATAGGGTTAATTTTTATATTTTTTAATGTTCCAAAAAAAGAATATTTATATTATAAATTTTTAATATTTTTAATATTATTATCTTTAAGAATAGTATTTATTGTAACAAATTTAATAATATTTTATTTTATATTTGAAATAAGTTTATTAACTATATTTTTAATTATTTTAAAATGAGGGTTAGGGGAGATACGAAAATTAGCTAGATTTTATTTATTATATTATACTATATTTTTTTCCTTACCTTTTATAATTTTTATTATTGATTTAAATAAAAATTATTTTGTATCAGAAATATATATTATTGAATTATTAATAATAATTTATTTAGATACATATATATTTGTATTTTTTATAATAACTTTTTTTGTTAAAATTCCTATATATATATTACATTTTTGATTATTAAAAGCTCATGTTGAAGCCCCTGTAATTGGGTCTATAATTTTAGCTGGTATTTTATTAAAATTAGGTGTTTATGGGTTAGTTCGATTTATAAATATATTTATTAAAAATTTTATTAAATTTAATTTTGTATTTTTATATCTTAGAATTTTTGGTTCTTTATTAATTAGTATTTTATGTATTCGTCAAGTTGATATAAAAATTTTGGTTGCGTATTCATCTGTTGTTCATATAGGTTTAATGTTAAGAAGAATAATAACTTTAACAAATATTAGAATTAGAGGAAGATATATAATAATAATTGCTCATGGATTGTGTTCATCAGGTTTATTTTTTTTAGTAAATTTATGTTATTTAATAAGTAATAGTCGTTTAATAATTATAAATAAAGGGTTAATAAATATTTATCCAAGAATATCTTTATTATGATTTTTATTATGTTCTTCAAATTTTTCTGCTCCTATATCTTTAAATTTAGTTAGAGAAATTATATTAATTACTAGTTTATTAAATTGAAATTTTATAAATTTATTTATTTTGATATTTTTAATATTTTTTAGATTTTTATATTCATTAAATTTATTTAGGTATACTCAACATGGAGAATTTAATATTTTTCAAAATTTAAAAAATTTTAATTTTTTAGATTATTTAATTTTATTGGTTCATTGAATTCCATTAAATTTATTTATTTTAAATTTATCAATATTTTAATAAATTTAAATAGTTTAAAAATAAAATTTTGAATTGTGATTTCAAAGATGTATATAATACTTTAAATTATTTTAACTATTAAATTTATTGAATATTTTTTTTTTCTTTTTTTAGTTGGGGTTTTTTTTTTTTTTTTCAGTGTTTATTTATATATATATAAATTGATTTATTTATTGGATTGAATTATTTTTGAATTAAATTCAATAAAATTTAATTATATTTTTTATATTGATTTTATATCTATAATATATTTAAGTACAGTTATTTTAATTACAAGTATTGTAATAATTTATAGAATTGATTATATAGCAAATGATTTATATATTAATCGTTTTATTTTATTAGTATTATTATTTATATTATCAATATGTTTAATAATTTTTAGTCCTTGTATTTTAAGAATTTTATTAGGTTGGGATGGATTAGGATTGATTTCTTATTGTTTAGTTATTTATTATCAAAATAAGATTTCTTATAATTCTGGGATATTAACTGTTTGTTGTAATCGTATTGGAGATATTTCTTTAATTTTAATAATTTGTATTTTATCTTGTTTTGGGTCTTGAAATTTATTATTTTATAAGAGAAAGTATATTTTATGAATTTTTATTTTTATTATAATAATTACAAAAAGAGCCCAATTACCTTTTTCTTTATGATTACCTGCTGCTATAACTGCTCCTACTCCGGTATCCTCATTAGTTCACTCATCAACATTGGTTACTGCTGGGGTTTATTTATTAATTCGTTTTAATTATTTATTTATAGAATTTTCAGTAAATAAATATTTATTAATAGTTTTTAGTTTAACAATATTTATGTCTGGATTATTAGCTAATTTTGAAATAAATTTTAAAAAAATTATTGCTTTATCAACATTAAGTCAATTAGGGTTTATAATAAGAATTTTAAGTATAGGTTTAGTTGATTTAGGATTTTTTCATTTGATTATACATGCTTTTTTTAAATCTATAATATTTATAAGAGTTGGAGGATTAATTCATATAAATTTAAGAATTCAGGATTTGCGAATATATGGTATAATAATTTTTATAAGTCCAATAAAAAGTTTATTATTAATTTTATCTATTTTAAATTTATGTGGATTTCCTTTTATTTCTGGTTTTTTTTCTAAAGATTTAATTTTAGAGGGGTTTTTAAACATAAATTATAATATATTAATTTTATTTATTTTATATTTATCTATTATTATAACTTTAAGATATAGAATTCGGTTATTATATTATGTTTTATTTTCTTCAAATAATTTTTTTTCTAATTTAATTATAGGTGAATTTTATATTTATATAAATTTTGTATTTTTTTTTTTAATATTTTTTAGAAATTTTTTTGGATTATATTTTAATTTATTATTTATTGATAGTGGATTTTTAATATCTAAATTAAATAAAATTTTAATTTTAAAAATATATATTTTTAGGGCTTATTTAGTTATAGTATTTTTAATATTAGATTATAAAAAATTTAATAATTTAATTAAATTTTTTATTAGAATATTTTATTTATTATTTTTTATAAAGGTTTTATATGTAAAATTATTTGAATTAATTTTTAAGTATGAAGCTCAATTTGAGAAAACTTTAGAGAAGATTTATTGTTTTAATTTTTTTTTATTATTAATATCTTATAGTAAATTATTTAATTATAAAACATTAAAATATAATTTTAATATTATTATATTAATAAATGTATATTTATATACTTTATTAATTTTTTTTTATTTATAAAATTTAAATAGCTTAAGTTTAGAGTATTATATTGAAAATATAATTGTAATTTTTAATTTTTAAATATTTATAAATAAATTTTTATAATTAATTTTATATTGAAAATATAATGTTTTATTAAACTATATAAATGTAAAAGAATAAATTATTTATTTTTAATTAAATAAAATTTTAAAATATTATTAATTTATTATTGATAATTAAATTTAAAGGATATTAGTTAATAATTATAACATTAAAATTGCAATTTAATATAATATTTAATCATAATATATATCTTTATTTAATATTAAATTAAATTTATTTTAATTTAAAGGAGAGAAATTGTGGATTAGGTAATTAAGTATTAAGGTTATAATTTAATTTAATATTTAATTATAATATATATATATATATATGTTAATTTAATTTAATATAATTTTAAGTTATATAAGATATATAATTAGAAATAATTAAAATTTTAGAACTTCTAATTCAATAAATAAATGATTTCATTTTTATTTCTATTTTTTATAAATATTTATATCTTAATATAAATTAATTATTATAAATTTATTTATATATTATGTATTAAATTAAAATTTATGAAATTTAGATTTTAATTGGAGTATTTTAATATATTCATTTAAATTATTAACAATAATTTACCTCTATTTTGGTTTCAATTAAGTATAATATATATATATATATATATATATATAGGAAAGGTTAAATCCTTATAATTAAGTCGAAATTAATTTGTAAAATATTACTTTATATAATTAATTTATGTAAAAATATAATTATTTATAAAAAATAAAAATAATGAAATAATTTAGTTTTAATTTTTTATAATAATAATTATAATAAAATTTAAATTCAATTTAAATAATTTAATGATCATTCATATCATAATCTTACAATTAAAATAATAATAAATAATAGAAAAGTTAAAATTGATGATGAAGATAAATTATTTAATAATCTTAAAATAGGTAGAATTAAAATAATTTCAATATCAAAAATTAAAAATATTAAAGAAATTAAAAAAAATTGGATTGAGAAAGGTAATTGAGGAGGAGTTATTTGGTCAAATCCACATTCAAATGATGATAATTTTTCTCGATCTTTTTTAAGTTTTATAGATAAAATATTATTAATTAAAAAAATTATTAAAGGAATTAAAAATAGAATAATTGAAATAATTGAAATTGTTAAGATTATATAAATTAATGTAAAATTTTTTAATTGGAAATTAAATGTATTAGATTTATACTATTTATATAATATAAATTTAAAATATTCATCAATAAATTAAAATATATAAAATTAATCAGATTATATCAACAAAATGTCAATATCATGAGGCTAAATCAAAATTTAAATGATGAATTATTGAGAAATGATTTATATTTATTCGGATAGAGCAAATTAATAAAAATGTTGTTCCAATAATTACATGGATTCCATGAAATCCTGTTGCTATAAAAAAAATTGAACCAAAAATTCTATCGTTGAATGAAAATTGAGCTTCTAAATATTCAATATATTGTAATATTGAAAAATAAATTCCTAAAATAATTGTAATATTTAATAATATAAATGATTTTTTTTTATTATTTTTGATTAAATTATGTCTTCAAGTAATTGTTATTCCTGAAGAAATTAAAATAATTGAGTTTAATAATGGAATATCATAAGGATTAAATATTTTAATTATTTTTGGTGGTCATATATTTCCAATTTCTATAGAAGGAGAAATTGATGAATGTAAAAATGTTCAAAAAAATGAGATAAAAAAAAATAATTCAGAAATAATAAATAAAATTATTCTAAATTTAATTATGTTTATAATATTTAATGTATGAAATCCTTGAAATGTTCTTTCTCGAATTAGATCTCGTCATCATTGATAAGATGTTATTAAAATTGTTAATAAATTAAATAAATTTAGTAAAGAGAAATTAGAATTTAATCTAATTACATTAATAAATAATAAATTTATTACATTAAATGATATAATTAATGGTCATGGACTATTTGTTGTTATATGAAAGGGATGATTTTTTATTTTATTTATTATTGATATTTTCATATTATTATTATTTATTTGATTTCATTAAAATATAATAAAGATAAAATAGAAAATACATAAGATTGAATAAATGCTACTGATATTTCTAATAATATTAATATATTTTGAATAATAATTATTATAGGAATAATTAATAAGTTATTTTGTATTGATGATCCTAATAATGATAATAATAAATGTCCTGATAGTATATTAGCTGATAATCGAATTGATAAAGTTCAAGGTCGAATTATAATTCTAATTGATTCAATAATTACTATAAATCTTATTAATATTATTGGTGTATTTATTGGAACAAGATGTATAAATATAAAATTAGTATTTAAAATTCATCCAAATAATATTAATCTAATTCATATTGATAAAGCTATTCTTAAATTAAAATTTATATGTCTTGTAGGTGTAAAAATATAAGGTATTAATCTAATTATATTAATATTTAAAATAAATAAGAATATGGAAATAAATATAATTAAATTATAATAATTATTTTTTTTTGTTAAAATTTTAAATTCATTATAAATAAAATTTAATAATTTAATTCATAATATTCTAAATCGTGAAGGAATTAATCAATATATTCAATTAAAAATAATAATTGGTCAAATTATAATTATTCAATTTAATGATAAATTATTAGAGGTTGAAGGGTCAAAAATAGAAAATATATTAGTTATCATATTATTTTAAATTAATTTATAAAATTATCATTTTTTTTTTATTTTAAATATTCTTTTTATATATATTTTTTTTTTATAATTATAAGTATTTATTGAATATAATAATGTAATTATAATATATATAATTATTATATAAGTAATTAATAATAAAGTTCAATTTATTGGACTTATTTGTGGAATTATATTTTTATATAAAATATTATTTATATATTATATTTATTAAGAATAAAATTTATTTTAGTTAACTTAAAAGGTTAAATCTTTATTAATATAAGATACTTAATATATATAATATTTATAATTTTGTAAATTAAATTAATTAATGTTTAAAAAATATTTAATTTAAAATTATTTTAAAATGACATTTTAATGTTATATATAATATTAACTAATTTTTTATTGATTATTAATTCAATTTATAAAATTATTAATATTTGTTCTTTCTAAAGAAATAGGTATAAATGAATGGTATGCACCACAAATTTCTGAACATTGTCCAAAATATAGTCCTGGTCGTAATGAAATTAATGTTATTTGATTAATTCGTCCTGGAGTTGAATCTATTTTAATACCTAAAGTAGGAATTGTTCATGAATGAATAACATCTAAAGAAGTTGTTAAAATTCGAATTGGGGTATTAAATGGGATAATTAATCGATTATCAACATCTAATAATCGAAATGTATCTAATTTTATTGAATTATTATTAATTATATATGAATCAATGGAAATGTTATTAAATTCTGGATATTCATATGATCAATATCATTGGTGACCAATTGATTTAATTGAAAAAAAAGTTGGGTTTCATAATTCATCAATAAAATATAATATTTTTAAGGATGGAATTGCAATGATTAATAATATAATTATAGGGATTACTGTTCAAATTGTTTCAAGATTATGATTTTTAATAAATTTTAAATTAATATATTTATTATAAATAATTATATAATTTATAAAAATTGTAGTTATTGTAATTATTAATAAGATAATTATTGTGAAATTATAAAAATAAATTAAATTATCTATTAATGGTGAATTTGAGTCTGGAAATGAATATATATTTCAATGAGCTATGTTTTAATAAAAATATAAATTTTATATATGATGTTTAAAATCATTGCACTTGAATCTGCCATATTAAATTATTTTATTTTATAATAATAGGTAATTCATTAAAACAATGTTCGGAAGGAGTATTTTTATGTCATTCTAAAGAAGTAAAAATATATTTAATTATAATTATACGTTGTTTAATTAATCTTTCAAGAATGATATAAATAAAAAAGATTATTCTATTAAATGAGATTAAAGATCCAATTGATGATAAAAGATTTCAACAATAATAGGCATCTGGATAATCGGAATATCGTCGAGGTATACTTATTAATCCTAAGAAATGTTGAGGGAAAAAAGTTAAATTTACACCAATAAATATTATAATAAAATGAATATTTAATAAATTTTTATTTAAAGTTAATCCTGTAAAATTTGGGTATCAGTGAATAATTCTAGATATAATTGCAAATACTGCTCCTATTGATAAAACGTAGTGAAAATGTCCAATAACATAATAAGTATCATGAAGAATAATATCAATTGATGAATTTGATAATATAATTCCTGATAAACCTCCAATTGTAAATAATGAAATAAATCCTATTGATCATAGAATTGAAGGATTTAAAAAAATTTTAGTTCTATAAAATGTTGATAGTCATCTAAAAACTTTAATTCCTGTTGGTACAGCAATTACTATTGTTGCTGCAGTAAAATAAGCACGTGTATCAACATCTAATCCAACAGTAAATATATGATGGGCTCATACAATAAAACCTAAAAATCCAATTCCTAATATAGCATAAATTATTCTTAAATTTCCAAAAGTTTCTTTTTTTCCTCTTTCATTTATAATAATTTGTGAAATTAGTCCAAATCCTGGTAAAATTAAAATATATACTTCTGGATGACCAAAAAATCAAAATAAGTGTTGATATAAAATTGGATCACCACCTCCAGATGGTTCAAAAAATGATGAATTTAAGTTTCGATCAGTTAAAAGTATAGTGATGGCTCCTGCAAGTACAGGTAATGATAGAAGTAATAAAATGGCAGTAATAATAACAGATCATGGGAATAATGGAATTTGATTATAGTTTATTGAAATATTTTTTGAATAATAAATAGTTGTAATAAAATTTATTGCTCCTAAAATTGATGATATTCCTGCAATATGAAGTGAAATAATTCCTAAATCAACAGATATTGAAGAATGAAATATAATTGAAGATAAAGGAGGATAAACAGTTCATCCTGTTCCTATACCTGATCCTGTAATTCTTCTAATTAATAAAAGTATGATTGAGGGGATTAATAATCAAAATCTTAAATTATTTATTCGTGGAAAAGCTATATCAGGTGTTCCTATTATTAAAGGAATTAATCAATTTCCAAATCCGCCAATTATGAATGGTATAACTATAAAAAAAATTATTAAAAATGCATGAGCAGTAACAATTGTATTATATAATTGATCATTATTGATTCAAGATCCTGGAATACTTAATTCTATTCGAATAATTATTCTTATAGAAGATCCTAATATTCCTGATCATATTCCAAAGATGAAATATAATATTCCAATGTGTTTGTGGTTTGTTGAGTATAATCATTTTGATAAATACATAAAAATTTTAGTTTAAAATTGATAATTTTGAGTTATATTATATTTTAATTTTTGAAAAATTAAAGTTTAAATTTAACTTACAATTTTTAATTTTTAATATTATGCCTGATTTAAAAGGGGTAAATTGTAAATTTACTAATGAATTGATAATTCTAATATTAAATTTTATATTTTAATAAAAATATTAAATTGCAAATTTAAAGATATTAATTTGAAATTAATTAAAATTTATTAATATATTATTGGTATAAAATAAACTGTAAAAGCTAGACTAACTATTAAAGTATCTATTTTATTTATTTTAGTTTTAACATTTTTAATTAAATAAATTGGTTTAATTAAATTTTTGAAATGAATTAAATTAAAATTATTTAAATAGTTAAAAGTTGAAAATATTGATATAAAAATAATAAATACTGATAAAAGTAAATCATTTGTATTTATAAGTAAGTTAATTAGATTAAATTTTATAAAAAATGTTATTATTGGTGGAAATTGACAATATGTTATAATTAAAAAAATAAATTTATAATTTATATATTTATTAAAGAAAATGTTTAACTTTAAATCTATTATATCTGTAATTTTAAATTTTATTAAGTAATTAAATAATAAATATGAGGAAACTATATATATACAAAAATATATTAATCAAATTTTATTTCTTAAAATAATTATTGGAATTATTAAGGATGTATGAAATATTGAAGAATAAATAAATATTAATTTAATTGAAGATTGTGCTAATATTAAAAAAGGTGCTATAAGAATTGAAACAAATAATAATAAGTATAATAAACTTTCTAATTCTAAGTAATTATATAATAATAATAATGGAATAACTTTTATTAATGTTGAAAAATAAAAAATAATTATAAAATTAATATTTTTGAATATAATATTTGTTCATAAATGTATAGGAAATATTCCTAATTTTATAAAAATTGAAAATGTAATAATGGTTTCATATATATTATTATTTTTATTTAAATTATTAATTTCTAGATTAAATTTATTATGAATAAATAAATAAGAGAATAATAATAAAATTCTTGAAATTGAAGAAATTAAATAATAAAAAATTCTATTTTTTTTAAAATTTATTAATGAAATTATTGAAATAAATATTAAAGATGAAATTTCTATAAAAAATCATAAAATAAAAAAATTTGAAAAATATAATGATATAAGTGTAATTATATAAAGAGATATTGAAATTAAATTTATTGATTTATTATTTAAATTAATTTATAATTAAGTATAAAATTTAATATTACAATAAGATAATTTAGAAAAATTTCTTTAATTATATTTTATAAAATTTATATTTTAATGTATTTGCATATAAAATTTTGAATTTTAATGAATTAAAAAAATTAATAAATATAAAATTAATTATAATTTATTTATACTAAAAAATTTTTTTAATATTAAAAATTTAATAAAATAAAATAAAAATTATTATATTAAAATAAAATATTTAAATAAATAAATTAATAATATAATTTAAATTAATTTTTAAAATTTATTAAAAGGGGGAAGGGGTAATAAATTTTTTAAATTAATTTTAAATTATAATTTATTAAATTTTTATATTATAATATTTATTAGTAATAGTAATATAATTATTACATTAAATATTCTATCAAAATATTCCTTTAATCAGGCATATTACTATATTTAATTAATAATTATTTATATAAAAGAATTAATCTATTTTTAGGGTATGAACCTACTAGCTTATTTTAGCTTATTTATAT